GCTAGCGTAGCTTAGCTAAAGCATAACACTGAAGATGTTAAGATGGGCCCTAGACGCGCCCCGCAAGCACAAAGGCTTGGTCCTGACTTTTCTATCAGCTCTAGCTAGAATTACACATGCAAGTATCCGCGGCCCTGTGAGAATGCCCTGACAGTTTTCTGCATGAAAACAAGGAACTGGTATCAGGCACCCCTAAACTTTTTGCCCACGACGCCTTGCTCTTAGCCACACCCTCAAGGGAACCCAGCAGTGATAAACTTTAAGCTATAAGTGAAAACTTGACTTAGTTAAAGCTAATTAGGGCCGGTAAAACTCGTGCCAGCCACCGCGGTTATACGAGAGGCCCAAGTTGACAGATACCGGCGTAAAGAGTGGTTAAGGAAAGCCTGAAACTAAAGCCGAATACCTTCAGAGCAGTTATACGCATCCGAAAACACGAAGCCCTACCACGAAAGTGGCTTTACCATTCCTGACCCCACGAAAGCTATGATACAAACTGGGATTAGATACCCCACTATGCTTAGCCGTAAACATTGATAGAATAGTACATCCCATCTATCCGCCGGGGTACTACGAGCACCAGCTTGAAACCCAAAGGACTTGGCGGTACTTTAGATCCCCCTAGAGGAGCCTGTTCTGTAACCGATACCCCCCGTTTAACCTCACCCTCCCTCTCTCCTCTGTCTATATACCGCCGTCGTAAGCTTACCCTGTGAGGGTCTAATAGTTAGCAAAATTGGCACAGCCCAGAACGTCAGGTCGAGGTGTAGCATATGGGAGGGGAAGAACAATGGGCTACATTCGCTAATGAAGCGAACACGAATGGTGCACTGAAAACTGTGCGCTCTGAAGGTGGATTTAGCAGTAAGTGAGAAATAGAGAGTCCCACTGAAGCCGGCTCTAAAGTGCGCACACACCGCCCGTCACTCTCCCCAAGCCCGAAGCCCAGATTTACATTAACGCTAAAACGTGAAGGGGAGACAAGTCGTAACATGGTAAGCGTACCGGAAGGTGCGCTTGGAATAATATCAGAGTATAGCTAAGACAGAATAGCGTTTCCCTTACACCGAGAAGTCGTCCGTGCAAATCAGACTACCCTGACGCCAACAAGCTAGCCCACCCCCACAAAAACAACAATTCAACATTAATAACCCCACATACACACCTCCCCCACTTAAATAAATCATTCTCCCCCCTCAGTATGGGCGACAGAAAAGGACCTATTGGAGCGATAGAAAAAGTACCGTAGGGGAAAGCTGAAAGAGAAATGAAATAACCCAGTGAAGCCTAAAAAAGCAGAGATTTTACCTCGTACCTTTTGCATCATGATTTAGCTAGTATTACCCAAGCAAAGAGCACTTTAGTTTGGGACCCCGAAACTACGTGAGCTACTCCAAGACAGCCTATCAATAGGGCAAACCCGTCTCTGTGGCAAAAGAGTGGGAAGAGCTTTGAGTAGAGGTGACAGACCTACCGAACCTAGTTATAGCTGGTTGCCTGAGAGATGGATAGGAGTTCAGCCTTTGGGCTTCTCTCTTCACTACAATTTATACTTATTACTGAGATTCAAAGAAGCCCATGGAGTTAGTCAAAGGGGGAACAGCCCCTTTGAGACAAGATACAACTTTTCCAGGAGGGTAAAGATCATAATAACTAAAGGCAACAATGCCCTGGTGGGCCTAAAAGCAGCCACCCTTACAGAAAGCGTTACAGCTCAAGCATTATACCTTAACCCATATATTTAGATAAACAAATCCCAACCCCCTAACATTATCAGGCCGTCTCATGCAAACATGAGAGTGCACATGCTAATATGAGTAATAAGAGAGCACCTGCCTCTCTCCTTGCACACGTGTAATTCGGAACGAACCCCCACCGAGACTTAACGGTCCCAAACAAAGAGGGTAATGAACAACAAATTACCAACCAGAAAACCACCCAACAAAACAACCGTTAATCCCACACTGGTGTGCCCCTAAGGAAAGACTAAAAGAATAAGAAGGAACTCGGCAAACACCAAGCCTCGCCTGTTTACCAAAAACATCGCCTCTTGCAAAATAAAAGTATAAGAGGTCCAACCTGCCCAGTGACTATAGGTTCAACGGCCGCGGTATTTTAACCGTGCAAAGGTAGCGTAATCACTTGTCTCTTAAATGGGGACCCGTATGAATGGCACAACGAGGGCTTAGCTGTCTCCTTTTTCCGGTCAGTGAAATTGATCTCCCCGTGCAGAAGCGGGGATAGAACCATAAGACGAGAAGACCCTATGGAGCTTAAGACACCAAGGCATATCATGTTAAACACCCCAAGATAAAGGACTGAACTGAGTGAATTATGCCCCTATGTCTTTGGTTGGGGCGACCACGGGAGGAACAAAAAACCCCCACGCGGACTGGGGATACAATCATATCCTTACAACCAAGAGCTGCACCTCTAAGTAACAGAAATTTCTGACCAAACATGATCCGGCAACGCCGATCAACGGACCGAGTTACCCTAGGGATAACAGCGCAATCCCCTTTTAGAGCCCTTATCGACAAGGGGGTTTACGACCTCGATGTTGGATCAGGACATCCTAGTGGTGCAACCGCTACTGAGGGTTCGTTTGTTCAACGATTAAAGTCCTACGTGATCTGAGTTCAGACCGGAGTAATCCAGGTCAGTTTCTATCTATGACATGTTCTTTTCTAGTACGAAAGGACCGGAAAGGAGAGGCCTATACCAAAGGCACGCCTCACCCCTCCTATTGAAAACAACTAAAATAGGCAAAAGGGCATAACCCCTTCACGCCGAAGATAACGGCATGTTCGGGTGGCAGAGCCCGGTAGAATGCAAAAGGCCTAAGATCTTTCCACGGAGGTTCAATTCCTCCCCCCTACTATGATCACCACACTTATTACCCATATTCTTAATCCCCTAGCCTTCATTGTTCCCGTACTACTCGCCGTAGCCTTCCTAACCCTAATCGAACGAAAAGTACTGGGTTATATGCAACTACGAAAAGGACCAAACGTCGTTGGACCTTACGGACTGCTTCAACCAATCGCAGACGGGGTAAAGCTATTTATTAAAGAGCCTATTCGACCCTCAACCTCCTCCCCCGTCTTATTTCTTCTCGCCCCTATACTTGCCCTTACCCTCGCTCTCACCCTTTGAGCCCCTATACCCCTCCCATACCCCGTAACTGACCTAAACCTTAGCATCCTATTTATCTTAGCCCTTTCTAGCCTAGCAGTTTATTCAATTCTAGGATCTGGCTGAGCATCCAATTCAAAATACGCCCTTATCGGGGCCCTCCGAGCTGTAGCTCAGACCATTTCCTATGAAGTCAGCCTTGGACTTATTCTTCTAAACGCCATTATTTTTACAGGAGGCTTCACGCTACAAACCTTTAATGTTGCCCAAGAAACCATCTGACTAGTTGTCCCCGCCTGACCACTAGCTGCAATGTGATACATTTCTACCCTGGCAGAGACAAACCGGGCCCCCTTTGATCTTACTGAAGGAGAATCAGAACTAGTTTCAGGATTTAACGTTGAGTATGCAGGAGGGCCCTTCGCCCTGTTTTTCCTCGCAGAATATGCAAACATCCTCCTTATGAACACACTTTCTGCCACATTATTTTTAGGTGCCTCCCACATCCCAACTTTCCCAGAGCTAACCGCTGCCAACCTAATAATCAAAGCAGCCCTTCTATCAATGCTATTCCTTTGAGTACGAGCCTCCTACCCACGGTTCCGTTACGACCAGCTCATGCACCTTATCTGAAAAAATTTCCTGCCCCTGACGCTAGCCCTCGTAATCTGACACCTCGCTCTACCCATCGCATTTGCAGGCCTCCCCCCTCAGCTATAACACCGGATTCGTGCCTGAAACCCAAGGGTCACTTTGATAGAGTGAACTATGGGGGTTAAAGTCCCCCCGACTCCTTAGAAAGAAGGGGTTCGAACCCTACCTAAAGAGATCAAAACTCTTTGTGCTTCCACTACACCACTTCCTAGTAAGATCAGCTAAATTAAGCTATTGGGCCCATACCCCAAATATGATGGTTAAAATCCTTCTTTTACTGATGAGCCCCTATATCTTAGCCGCCCTCCTATTAGGCCTAGGCTTGGGAACGACAGTTACATTCGCAAGCTCTCACTGACTACTTGCATGAATAGGACTAGAAATAAATACCCTAGCCATTCTTCCACTAATGGCACAAAACCACCACCCTCGAGCAGTAGAAGCCACCACCAAATACTTCCTCACTCAGGCCACCGCAGCTGCCATACTAATATTTGCCAGCACCACCAACGCTTGACTTACCGGACAATGAAGCATTGAACAAATAACCCACCCTCTTCCAACTACAATGATCATTTTAGCCCTCGCACTAAAAGTCGGCCTAGCCCCAGTTCACGCGTGACTACCTGAAGTACTTCAAGGTCTAGATCTCACTACGGGACTTATCTTATCCACTTGACAAAAACTTGCCCCATTCGCCCTACTATTACAAATTCACCCAGCAAACCCAAATATCCTTATTGCTTTAGGCCTAATATCTACACTCATCGGTGGCTGGGGTGGACTTAATCAGACCCAATTACGAAAAATCCTCGCCTACTCTTCTATTGCACACCTCGGGTGAATGATTTTAGTCCTACAATTCTCTCCATCCCTGACACTACTCACCCTTCTCACCTATTTTGTCATGACATTTTCAACATTTCTGGTATTCAAACTCAATAAAGCAACAAATATCAATACACTTGCCACCTCCTGGACAAAAGCCCCTGCGCTTATATCCCTTACCCCCCTTATTCTCCTCTCACTAGGAGGCCTCCCCCCACTAACAGGCTTCATGCCAAAATGACTAATTCTGCAAGAACTTACTAAACAAGAACTCGCCCCCCTAGCCACTTTAGCCGCCCTCACAGCCCTTCTCAGCCTCTACTTCTACCTACGATTATCCTACGCAATAACCCTAACCATATCCCCCAATAACCTCCCTGGTATCACCTCATGACGTCTTCCATCCATCCAACACACGCTTCCTCTGGCCGTGTCCGTCGTGGCTACCTTAGCCCTCCTACCCCTCACCCCAGCCATTACGGCCCTTTTGACCCTCTAAGGAGCTTAGGATAACATTAGTCCAAGAGCCTTCAAAGCTCTCAGTGAGAGTTAAAATCTCCCAGCTCCTGATAAAACTTGCAGGACACTACCCCACATCTTCTGCATGCAAAACAGACGCTTTAATTAAGCTAAAGCTTTACTAGACAGGCAGGCCTCGATCCTACAAACACTTAGTTAACAGCTAAGGGCCCAAACCAGCGGGCATCCGCCTACCTTTCCCCGCCTTTTAAAAGAAGAGGCGGGGAAAGTCCCGGCAGAAAGTTAGTCTGCTCCTTAAGATTTGCAATCTTACATGTCAAACACCTCGGAACTTGGTAAGAAGAGGGCTTAAACCTCTGTATATGGGGCTACAATCCACCGCTTACTCAGCCATCCTACCTGTGGCAATCACTCGTTGATTTTTCTCGACTAATCATAAAGACATTGGCACCCTCTATCTAGTATTTGGTGCATGAGCTGGTATGGTAGGTACGGCCCTAAGCCTGCTTATCCGAGCCGAGCTCAGCCAACCCGGCGCCCTTCTTGGGGACGACCAGATTTACAATGTAATTGTTACGGCACATGCTTTCGTAATAATCTTCTTTATAGTAATACCAATTATGATCGGGGGATTCGGAAACTGGCTTATCCCCCTAATGATCGGGGCTCCAGACATGGCATTCCCTCGAATAAATAACATGAGCTTCTGACTCCTTCCACCCTCTTTCCTACTCCTCCTTGCCTCCTCCGGAGTTGAAGCCGGTGCTGGAACTGGATGAACGGTTTACCCGCCTTTAGCTGGAAACCTAGCCCATGCTGGAGCATCCGTTGACTTAACTATTTTTTCTCTTCACCTAGCAGGAATCTCCTCAATCCTTGGAGCAATCAACTTCATTACTACTATTATTAACATGAAACCTGCGGCTATTTCCCAGTATCAAACACCCCTATTTGTGTGAGCCGTTCTAATTACAGCTGTCCTTCTCCTACTATCTCTCCCAGTCCTTGCTGCTGGAATTACAATGCTCCTAACAGACCGAAACCTAAACACAACCTTCTTTGACCCTGCAGGTGGAGGAGACCCCATTCTTTACCAGCACTTATTCTGATTCTTCGGACACCCCGAAGTGTACATTCTTATCCTTCCTGGATTCGGAATGATTTCTCACATTGTTGCCTACTATTCCGGTAAAAAAGAACCTTTTGGCTATATAGGAATAGTATGAGCCATGATGGCCATCGGACTTCTAGGCTTTATCGTATGGGCCCACCATATGTTTACAGTTGGAATGGACGTGGATACACGAGCATACTTTACATCTGCAACAATAATTATCGCAATTCCAACCGGTGTCAAAGTCTTCAGCTGACTTGCGACCCTCCACGGAGGAGCCGTTAAATGAGAAACCCCTCTCCTATGAGCCATCGGCTTCATTTTCCTGTTCACAGTTGGTGGCCTAACAGGCATTGTTCTAGCTAATTCATCTTTAGACATTGTCCTTCATGATACATACTACGTTGTAGCCCACTTCCACTATGTACTTTCTATGGGAGCTGTTTTCGCCATCGTTGCCGCTTTCGTACACTGATTCCCACTATTTACAGGTTATACCCTACACAGCACATGAACTAAAATCCACTTCGGGGTAATATTTGCAGGTGTAAACCTCACATTCTTCCCCCAACACTTCCTTGGGCTTGCTGGAATGCCACGACGATACTCAGACTACCCAGACGCCTATACTCTTTGAAATACAATCTCCTCGATTGGTTCCCTAGTTTCTCTTGTAGCAGTAATTATGTTCCTCTTCATTATTTGAGAAGCCTTCGCTGCTAAACGTGAAGTATCATCAGTTGAAATGACCGCAACCAACGTAGAATGACTGCACGGCTGCCCTCCCCCATATCATACATTTGAAGAGCCCGCATTTGTCTTAGTTCACGCAGACTACCGAGAAAGGGAGGAATTGAACCCCCGTAGATTGGTTTCAAGCCAAACACATCAGCCACTCTGTCACTTTCTTTACAAGATACTAGTAAAATGAAACATTACACTACCTTGTCAAGGCAGCATTGTGGGTTAAAGCCCCGCGTATCTTGAAAAATAATGGCACATCCCTCACAACTAGGATTCCAAGATGCAGCTTCCCCTGTCATAGAAGAACTCCTTCACTTTCATGACCACGCTCTAATAATCGTTTTCCTAATCAGCACTCTGGTACTTTACATTATTGTGGCTATAGTCTCAACCAAACTTACTAACAAATACATCCTAGATTCCCAAGAAATCGAAATTATCTGAACAGTTCTCCCCGCTATCATTCTTATCCTTATTGCCCTGCCTTCCCTCCGCATTCTTTACCTCATGGACGAAATTAATGACCCTCATCTTACAATTAAAGCTGTTGGACATCAATGATACTGAAGCTATGAGTACACGGACTACGAAGACCTGGGCTTCGATTCCTATATAATTCCTACTCAAGACCTCACCCCTGGGCAATTCCGACTACTTGAAGCAGACCATCGTATGGTAATCCCAGTCGAATCACCCATCCGAATTTTAATTTCCGCTGAAGACGTTCTTCACTCATGGGCAGTACCCTCACTCGGCGTAAAAATAGACGCAGTCCCAGGACGACTTAATCAAACAGCATTCATTGCATCCCGACCAGGAGTATTCTACGGCCAATGTTCTGAAATCTGCGGGGCAAATCATAGCTTCATGCCCATCGTAGTAGAAGCAGTACCTCTTAAACACTTCGAAAACTGATCATCCGTAATACTTGAAGACGCTTCGCTGAGAAGCTAACCCGGCCGCAGCATTAGCCTTTTAAGCTAAAAATTGGTGACTGCCAACCACCCCCAGCGAATATGCCCCAACTCGACCCCGCCCCCTGGCTCTCCATCCTCTTATTCTCATGACTAGTATTTCTTACGGTACTTCCACCTAAAGTAATGGCCCATAACTTCCCAAACGAGCCTACTCCTAAAAGCGCAGATAAACCAAAAGGAGAAGCTTGAAACTGACCATGGCACTAGGCTTTTTTGACCAGTTCATAAGCCCAATGTTTATGGGTATTCCACTAATAGCCCTAGCATTGACCCTGCCTTGACTTCTACTCCCCACACCAACAACTCGATGGCTCAACAACCGAACACTAACACTTCAAAACTGATTTGTTGGCCGATTCGCTCGTGAACTCTTCACACCTGTTAATCTACCCGGCCATAAATGAGCTGTTCTACTAACCTCATTAATATTATTCTTGATTTCCCTAAATATGCTAGGCCTTCTCCCATATACTTTCACCCCTACCACACAACTGTCTTTAAATATGGGCCTCGCATTCCCTCTCTGAATGGCAACAGTAATTATTGGCATGCGAAACCAGCCAACAGAAGCTCTGGGTCACCTTCTCCCAGAAGGTACACCAACCCTTCTAATTCCAATTCTTATTGTCATCGAAACAATTAGCCTGTTTATCCGCCCACTGGCCCTAGGAGTTCGACTGACAGCCAACCTTACAGCTGGCCACCTTTTAATCCAGCTGATTGCAACAGCCGCAACTGTGCTCCTCCCACTTATGCCAACCGTGGCAATTCTAACAGCAATCCTACTCTTCCTCCTTACACTTTTAGAAGTTGCCGTAGCAATGATTCAAGCTTATGTCTTCGTTCTCCTTCTAAGCCTCTACCTCCAAGAAAACGTTTAATGGCCCACCAAGCACACGCATACCACATAGTTGACCCTAGCCCCTGACCATTAACAGGTGCAATTGCTGCCCTACTAATAACATCAGGCCTTGCTATTTGATTCCATTTCCACTCCACAACACTAATTGCTGTTGGAACAGCCCTCCTCCTTCTAACCATGTATCAATGATGACGAGACATTGTTCGAGAAGGCACCTTTCAAGGACATCACACACCCCCCGTCCAAAAAGGACTCCGATACGGAATAATTCTTTTCATCACTTCAGAAGTCTTCTTTTTCCTAGGATTTTTCTGAGCCTTTTACCATGCCAGTCTTGCCCCCACCCCAGAACTAGGGGGCTGCTGACCACCATCAGGTATCACTACTCTAGACCCATTTGAAGTCCCTCTCCTAAATACTGCAGTTCTTCTTGCCTCCGGGGTAACAGTTACCTGAGCCCATCATAGCATTATGGAAGGAGACCGCAAACAAGCGATCCACTCCTTATTCCTAACAATTCTCCTAGGTTTCTACTTCACCTTCCTTCAGGCCATAGAATACTACGAAGCCCCATTTACAATCGCAGATGGGGTATATGGCTCCACATTCTTTGTAGCTACAGGCTTCCACGGACTACACGTCATTATTGGATCAACATTCTTAGCTGTCTGCCTACTCCGTCAAATCCGATACCACTTTACATCTGATCACCACTTTGGATTCGAAGCAGCTGCCTGATACTGACATTTTGTAGACGTTGTATGATTATTCCTATACGTATCCATCTACTGATGAGGATCTTAATCTTTCTAGTATTAATGTCTAGTACAGTTGACTTCCAATCACCCTGTCTTGGTTAAAATCCAAGGAAAGATAATGAACCTAGTCACAACAATCATTACAATTGCCGCCGCACTCTCTACCATTTTAGCCATTGTATCTTTCTGGCTACCACAAATGACACCGGATCACGAAAAGCTCTCCCCCTACGAATGCGGGTTTGATCCCTTAGGCTCAGCCCGCCTACCATTTTCCCTGCGTTTTTTTCTGGTTGCTATTCTTTTCCTATTATTTGATCTGGAAATCGCCCTCCTTCTCCCCCTTCCCTGAGGAGACCAACTTCCTTCACCACTAACTACATTCTTCTGAGCTTTTACCGTCTTAATTCTTCTAACACTAGGCCTGATTTATGAATGATTACAAGGAGGCTTAGAATGAGCTGAATAGGTATTTAGTCTAAGAAAAACACTTGATTTCGGCTCAAGAACTTATGGTTAAAGTCCATATTTACCTAATGACCCCCGTTCACTTTGCCTTCTCATCAACCTTTATGCTAGGATTGGCAGGCTTAGCATTTCACCGCACCCACCTTCTCTCAGCACTCCTTTGCCTGGAAGCCATAATATTATCCCTCTTTATTGCCCTCTCAATCTGAACCTTACAACTAGACTCAACTAACTTCTCAGCCTCTCCTATACTTCTGCTAGCTTTTTCAGCTTGCGAAGCAAGTGCAGGTCTCGCCCTACTAGTAGCTACTTCACGTACTCACGGCAGTGACCGTCTACAGACCCTTAACCTCCTACAATGCTAAAAATTCTTATCCCCACCCTTATGCTTGTCCCCACCACATGACTGGTACCCTCAAAATGGTTATGACCTACAACCCTAGCCCACAGCCTCATCATTGCATTAGCTAGCCTTGTCTGATTAGGTAACCTATCAGAGACAGGCTGAACCTCCCTTAATCAATATATAGCTACAGACCTCCTATCGACCCCGCTCCTAGTACTTACCTGCTGACTCCTTCCTTTAATAATTTTGGCTAGTCAAAACCACACTGCCCTGGAGCCTATCAACCGACAACGAACATACATTACACTCCTTACATCCCTGCAAATCTTCCTGATTATAGCCTTTAGCGCCACTGAGGTAATTATATTTTATGTCATATTTGAGGCCACCTTAATTCCAACGCTAGTAATTATTACCCGATGAGGAAACCAAACAGAACGCCTGAACGCGGGGACTTACTTCTTATTCTATACACTAGCAGGCTCACTTCCTCTTCTCGTGGCCCTACTACTCCTTCAAAATAACACAGGTACACTTTCCCTCTTAACACTTCAATATTCTGCCCCACTACAACTGACATCCTACGCAGACAAATTATGATGAGCAGGCTGCTTACTAGCATTCCTAGTTAAAATACCCCTCTATGGTGTTCACCTGTGACTTCCCAAAGCACACGTAGAAGCCCCAATCGCAGGCTCAATAGTACTTGCAGCCGTACTCCTAAAACTAGGAGGCTACGGTATGATACGAATAATGATTATGCTAGAACCCCTTACTAAAGAACTCAGCTACCCTTTCATCATCTTTGCCCTTTGAGGTGTAATTATAACAGGCTCAATTTGTCTTCGCCAAACAGATCTAAAATCCCTGATCGCCTACTCATCAGTAAGTCACATGGGTCTAGTTGCAGGCGGTATTCTCATTCAGACACCGTGGGGTTTTACAGGAGCCCTCATCCTTATGATTGCACATGGACTTACCTCCTCTGCCCTCTTTTGTCTAGCAAACACAAATTATGAACGAACCCACAGCCGAACAATAGTCTTAGCACGAGGGCTACAAATAGTTCTTCCCCTAATGACAACATGATGATTTATTGCTAGCCTCGCTAACCTAGCTCTCCCACCACTGCCTAACCTCATGGGGGAAATTATGATTATTACCTCTTTATTCAACTGGTCCTATTGAACCCTAGCATTGACAGGAACAGGCACTTTAATTACTGCAGGATACTCACTCTATATATTCCTTATGACACAACGAGGTCCCCTACCCTCACACATTATCGCCCTGGACCCCTCACACTCTCGAGAACACCTCCTTATGGCCCTACACCTACTCCCCTTAATCCTCCTGATCCTCAAACCTGAGCTGATTTGAGGTTGAAACATGTGTAGATATAGTTTAATACAAAACATTAGACTGTGGCTCTAAAAATAGGGGTTAGATTCCCCTTATTTACCGAGAGAGGCCTGCCGGCAACGAAAACTGCTAATTTTCGCGACCTTGGTTGAAATCCAGGGCTCACTCGCATCATGCTCCTAAAGGATAATAGTTCATCCACTGGTCTTAGGAACCAGTAACTCTTGGTGCAAATCCAAGTAGCAGCGATGCACCCCACCTCACTAATAATAACTTCGACCTTAATCATTATCTTCTCTCTACTAGCATATCCTGTGCTCACAACCCTCTCACCTCACCCACAAGCACCCAACTGAGCGTTAGTGCAAGTTAAAACCGCAGTAAAGATAGCATTTTTTGTTAGTCTCCTACCCCTCGCCCTATTCATAAATGAAGGGGCAGAAACAATCATTACTAACTGAAATTGAATGAACACCCTCACCTTTGACGTCAATATCAGCCTAAAATTTGACCACTATTCCATTATTTTTACACCCATTGCACTCTACGTCACATGGTCTATTCTTGAATTTGCATCATGATACATACACGCAGACCCCTTTATGAATCGATTCTTTAAATACCTCCTAATTTTCCTCATTGCAATAATTGTTCTAGTTACAGCAAACAACATATTCCAACTATTTATTGGTTGAGAAGGTGTTGGCATTATATCTTTCCTTCTCATCGGTTGATGGTATGGACGAGCGGATGCTAACACAGCCGCCTTACAAGCAGTGGTATATAACCGAGTAGGTGATATTGGACTTATCCTTGCTATAGCATGAATGGCAACCAATCTAAACTCATGAGAAATACAACAAATATTTGTAGCTTCAAAAAACCTAGATTTGACCCTTCCCCTCATTGGGCTAATCGTTGCCGCTACTGGCAAGTCCGCCCAATTCGGCCTTCATCCCTGACTTCCCTCTGCCATGGAAGGCCCTACACCGGTATCTGCCCTACTGCACTCCAGCACAATAGTCGTTGCAGGTATTTTCCTCCTTATCCGAATGAGCCCTCTGCTAGAAAATAACCAAACAGCCCTAACCCTCTGTTTATGCTTAGGTGCTCTTACAACGCTCTTCACAGCTACCTGCGCCCTTACCCAGAACGATATCAAAAAAATTGTTGCATTCTCCACATCCAGCCAGTTAGGACTCATGATAGTAACAATCGGATTAAATCAACCCCAGCTTGCCTTCCTCCACATCTGTACTCACGCCTTCTTCAAAGCAATACTCTTCCTATGCTCCGGATCCATTATTCACAGCCTAAACGACGAACAAGACATTCGTAAAATAGGAGGTATGCACCATATTACCCCCTTCACCTCTTCTTGCCTAACCATTGGAAGCCTAGCACTAACTGGCACGCCCTTCCTTGCTGGGTTCTTTTCTAAAGACGCCATCATCGAAGCACTAAACACCTCCCATATTAACGCCTGAGCCCTAACACTAACACTTCTCGCCACCTCATTTACAGCTATCTACAGCCTACGAGTTGTTTTCTTTGTAACTATAGGCTTCCCCCGATTCAACTCCCTCTCCCCAATCAACGAAAACAACCCAGCAGTGATTAACCCTATCAAACGACTAGCGTGAGGCAGCATTGTCGCTGGCCTCCTAATTACCTCCAATATTTTACCCCTAAAAACACCCGTTATATCTATGCCTCCCCTACTTAAACTAGCCGCCCTTGCCGTTACGATCCTCGGCTTAATTACGGCCTTAGAACTAGCATCTCTAACAAGCAAACAGCTGAAACCTACACCTACCCTGCCTCTTCATCACTTCTCCAACATGTTAGGCTTCTTCCCCCCTATTATCCACCGCCTAACCCCAAAACTTGGCCTTATCATAGGCCAAACCATTGCTGGCCAACTAATTGACCAAACCTGACTAGAAAAAGCAGGTCCTAAAACCCTAGTCTCATCCAATATCCCTCTAATCACCACAACAAGTAACGCCCAGCAGGGAATGATTAAAACCTACCTCACCCTTTTCCTCCTTACTCTCACCCTTGCTACCCTTCTAGCTTTCTTCTAAACCGCCCGGATCGTTCCTCGTCCCAACCCACGAGTTAGCTCTAGTACTACAAATAAAGTCAAGAGCAACACCCATGCACTAATTACCAGTATCCCCCCACCTAACGAGTATATTAATGCTACACCTCCCACATCCCCTCGGAAAACCGAAAACTCTGCCAACTCATCCGCGCAAAATCACGAACTTTCATATCATCCCCCTCATAAAAATCCGCAACCAACAATTACAATTACTGCATAAATTGCTATATTAACGAGAACAGCAGGACTTCCTCAACTTTCTGGGTACGGCTCAGAAGCCAAAGCGGCTGAATAAGCAAATACAACAAGCATCCCTCCCAGGTAAATCAAAAATAATACCAGAGATAAAAATGAGCCACCATGCCCGACCAAAATTCCACACCCCATTCCTGCTACAACAACCAACCCTAGTGCAGCGAAATAGGGAGAAGGATTGGCAGCTACTGCTACTAATCCAAACACTAACCCAAATAATAGTATACACATCAAAAATGCCATAATTCCTGCCAGGACTCTAACCAGGACTCACGGCTTGAAAAACCGTCGTTGTCATTCAACTACAAGAACTCGCAATGGCAAACCTTCGTAAAACCCACCCATTATTAAAAATCGCCAACGATGCCCTAGTAGATCTCCCTACACCCTCCAATATTTCCGTATGATGAAACTTCGGCTCACTTTTAGGCCTTTGTTTAATTTCCCAAATCCTCACAGGATTATTCCTTGCAATACATTATACCCCTGACGTCGAATCAGCCTTCACCTCTGTAGCCCATATCTGTCGAGATGTTAACTTTGGCTGACTTATCCGTAACCTTCATGCAAACGGAGCATCCTTCTTCTTTATCTGCATCTACCTGCACATCGGACGAGGCCTATACTACGGCTCTTACCTATACAAAGAAACATGAAACATCGGCGTGGTCCTTCTTCTCCTCGTGATAATGACTGCCTTCGTTGGCTACGTCCTTCCTTGAGGACAGATATCCTTCTGAGGTGCCACTGTCATTACCAATCTCCTTTCCGCCGTGCCCTACGTAGGCACTACCCTCGTTGAATGAATCTGAGGTGGCTTCTCAGTAGACAATGCCACTCTAACTCGATTCTTCGCTTTCCACTTCCTTCTTCCTTTCGTCATTATTGCTATGACAATTCTCCATCTCCTATTCCTACATGAAACTGGCTCAAACAATCCAATTGGATTAAACTCAAACGTAGACAAAATCTCATTCCACCCATATTTTGCCTACAAAGACCTCCTTGGCTTCATCGTTCTGCTAGCAGCACTCGCCTCCCTAGCACTCTTTTCTCCTAACCTCCTAGGAGATCCTGACAATTTTACACCCGCCAACCCCATGGTTACCCCACCTCACATCAAGCCAGAATGATATTTCCTGTTTGCATACGCTATTCTACGTTCTATCCCGAACAAACTAGGAGGTGTCCTGGCCCTCCTGGCCTCTATCCTCGTCCTGATGGTCGTCCCCTTCCTACACACGTCAAAACAACGAGCACTTACGTTCCGACCCGTGTCTCAATTCCTATTCTGAACCCTAGTTGCAGATGTAGCAATTCTTACATGAATCGGAGGAATACCTGCTGAACAGCCTTTCATTATTATTGGCCAAGTAGCATCATTCCTTTATTTCTTCTTATTCTTAGTTTTCTTCCCCCTCGTAGGTTGAGTGGAAAACAAAATTTTAGGATGAGCCTGCATTAGTAGCTCAGCGCCAGAGCGCCGGTCTTGTAAACCGGACGTCGGAGGTTAAAATCCTCCCTCCTGCTCAAAGAAGGGAGACTCAAACTCCCACCCCTAACTCCCAAAGCTAGAGTTCTAAACTAAACTATTCTTTGTACGGCCGAGCTCTGCCACAAACTGACATATATGTAAATACCACATATACTTATATTAACCATATTATACTAGTGCTTAATACACTTATGTATAATCAACATTTACAGTATTCAACCATTTATGCCATCAACTACATAATCCAGCAATACATAACCCATACATAACAAATAAATACACTATTAAGAATTCGAGGACAGTTATTCGTTAATAAACATTTCAACATAAAATTCATACTAATAAATACAAACCAAGTAACCCCATCCCTTATAATCTCAAAATTTATGATCAGTAAGAGACCACCATCCAGCTCATTACTTAATGCATTCGACTATTGAAGGTGAGGGACAATAATTGTGGGGGTTACACTTAGTGAACTATTCCTGGCATTTGGTTCCTATTTCAGGGCCATTTACTAAATATTCCCTCATTCATTCCTTGACGCTTGCATAAGTTAATGGTGGAGTACATATTGATCATTACCCACCATGCCGAGCGTTCTTTCCATCGGGCATTTGGTAATTTTTTTTTGGCTTCCTTTCACTTTACATTTCAGAGTGCATGCTACCAATGTTAAATCAAGGTTGAACATTTACTTTGAATTCAGAGCGAATATTATGAATGGTGAAAAGACATAGGATAAGAATTACATATTATTATATCAAGGACATAACCATTGAGACTTCTAGAAGGATATCAGATAAATACTCACGGTTTTTTCGCCGTAAACCCCCCTACCCCCCTAAACTCCTAAGATCATTAACACTTCCGTAAACCCCCCGTAAACAGAAAGACCTCGAGTAGGGAATTTACCACCCCAAATTACATCTATTTACATTATTATAAATATTTCATCC